TTAGTTAAAGAAAAAAAACAATGCCTACAGGAAAAGGACTAATCAGTTATTTCTGCCATCGCCTCAAACGTGTCAATATTCTCACTAATGGTACGTAAATGTAACTCCTTGTTCAAAGAACTATTCAGAGTGCCTCGAGCTCCTTTTAAAACTTGTTGGAAAACCTGTTGTCGGACTTGCTGAACCGCCCTTTGGTGGTCAAAACGAATGGTTTCATTTTTGTAATTTTCTAATTCTTCCAAAGTCTTATAAGTTGACTTAATCAAATTCAATTTTTCTCGTTCTATCTCCGAGTATCCATTCACTCGAAATTGATCCGCTTCCCTTTCGACTTTCCGTAAGCGAGCCCGGGCTTTTTCCAGCCGTTGAATGGCCCCCCCCTGCAGTTCCTCTGAATTTCGAATAGTATTCAGGATCTTCCGTTTTCGATTATCTAATAAATCACTTAATGAAAGTAGATTATCTTTCCATTCATCTCAAAACTTACATGATCCCTTCCCGAACCAAACATGAATTTTTCGATTCATTTGGCTCTCACACTCAATTACTTCAACTTTTTAAGTATGGGGGCAATTCCCATATCTTTTTTTTTTAATGTAATGAGCCTATCCTCTACCTCTCTTCTCTATTCATATTCCAAGATGTCGCGACTAATCACTAATCCAAGACCAGAATATTTTGAGGACTCTTCTGACGGAACAAAACAAAAATATTGAATTGTCAGCAAAGTTGTTTCTTTTTTTCGTCAAATCCAAAGAATTCTTCTTACTTTATATTATACACAGGTCACCGATTCAGCATAAAAAGCGGTTGATTGAAATATTTCAAATATTTTGCATTCCAATAAAAGAAAAGGCTCAAATAATTTTATCGACATGAGTGTTTTATATCGAAAAAAAAAACACAAATTCCAATTATTCATTTTGCAAACATTTCTATTCTATATTAATATAGTAGTAGAAAGAGTACCATGCTGCGTCTGGACTTCAAACAGTTTGGTTTAGCTTTAACCATGTTAATGACCCCCCACTATTGGTTTGGTTGATAGAGAATCAAAGTAGATTTACCAATGAATCACGAAATGCTATGGTTCTTAAATATGATTTGAAATTGATTCAGAAGTAATTCGCGGAATCGTGCACCTTTTTCGATCTAGTTATAATGAAAAAAAGTACAGCTGGTTGGATCCAGCCTATTCTTGAAATAAACAACTCGCACGCACTCCCTTTCCAAAAAAGATCAATACACCAAGGACTACACTTAGATTTATTGGATTTGTTGCTAAAATATCGGTATTAAACCCGAAACTCCCGGCAAATGACCAGCGAACCAAGGAAACGAAAGAATCGGTTATATTTTTCATATTATCTCCTCTTTTAGATAGACTAAAAAAAAATACGTAATTTGCATATTTATAGGATTAAACAAAGGGATTCGCAAATAAAAGCGCTAATGCTACAACCAGTCCATAAATTGTTAAAGCTTCCATAAAAGCCAGACTAAGTAATAAAGTACCTCGTATTTTTCCCTCCGCCTCGGGTTGTCTCGCGATACCTTCTACAGCTTGACCCGCAGCAGTACCTTGACCTACTCCAGGTCCAATAGAAGCAAGCCCGACGGCCAACCCAGCGGCAATAACAGAAGCGGCAGAAATCAGTGGATTCATGATAAGTTCCTCGCACTAAAATAAAGAAATAGTTAATGATACAATCGTCCAATGAATTATGACTTAATTATTCCATCGCTAAGATTCATCCAGTCGAAATAACTAAGAACTCGGAATTGAAGTAATAATAATATTAGTATTAAACCATAAAAGTTACTTCGATATCTCTTTTTTAGTTCCGATCCACAGGATTTTTGTGAATCCATACGACTTTTGTTCTTCCATTTCTTCTTTCCAAACCCTTTTTGAATTCTTCGTTCGTTAGTTTTCTTTATTTCATCGCTTTATTCATTCACATTCAATTCACAGGCAAAGACGAAACCGAAGAATTTCTATTGGAATCTCTATCTAAGTTCACAATAGTAGGGCGGATTAGATATATCTTTAGTTGATATATAACTATCAATATCTAATATCATATATACATGTCTTTCTTCCATAACGTAAACCAACTATTCATATCTTAGATTCAAACTATTCGTATCTTAAAGTCAATCGTATTCTAGAATCATTCTTGGAACCATACACAAGAGTTGGCTTAGAGTCATTAGATCCCATATACCCAATTCTGTTCCCCTCTCCCAATCAACCCATTTTTTATGAATCTCGTTTGGCGAATCATTGCATAGAAATAAACATAAGTATTTTATTCCGGTAAGGTCATTCACTTTAATTATTTAATTCTTTATTAATATTTTCTTTTGGTCAATTGTTGAATTGAATAAAATCAACTGAAATGGGAATCATTCTAGAAAGCATCTTTCTTTTTCTTTTTTTTTTTTAATCACACGCCGTGTAAATTGTGATACTATGATACTATAAGAATTTTTATATTAAGAATTTTTATTCAAATAATGACTCCTTATATTTGAATTGAATGAACAAAACAATAGAATGATAATATTCATTGGCAGGAGTATGATATAATAAAGCCAAACATGAATTTTAGGAAAAAGATCTTTTTGATCTCTTTCCTTTTTTACAATTCCCCAATATCTGAATTTTTTTTCTATGACTCTTGGTCGTATATCCCGTATTTGTCTATTTCTATTTGTATATTGATGTTTCCTAAGTGAATTATCTTTAGTTACGCATACACTGCGTTATTCTAAGCTAAAAAAAAAAAGAGACTATTTCGAAAACTAGTCAATGGTGGCCCTCCATAGATTCGCCTATATAAGCCGCCGCTAAAGTTGCAAAAATAAGAGCTTGAATACCGCTTGTAAATAATCCAAGGAACATCACAGGTATAGGAACCACTAAAGGTACTAAAGAAACAAGAACAACAACTACTAATTCATCAGCTAATATATTCCCGAAAAGTCGAAAGCTAAGCGATAAAGGTTTTGTGAAATCTTCTAAAATGTTAATGGGTAAAAGAATTGGAGTCGGTTGAATGTATTTACTGAAATAACCTAATCCCTTTTTAGAAAGACCTGCATAGAAATATGCTACTGACGTGAGCAAGGCTAAAGCAACGGTAGTATTGATATCATTCGTAGGTGCAGCTAACTCCCCATGGGGTAACTGGATTATTTTCCAAGGTAAAAGAGCACCGGACCAATTCGAAACAAAAATAAATAGAAACATAGTTCCAATAAAGGGAACCCATGGACCATATTCTTCTCCAATCTGAGTTTTGCTCACGTCTCGAATAAATTCAAGGACATATTCGAAGAAATTTTGACCGGCAGTCGGAATAGTTTGTGGATTCCGAACAGCTATAAGGGCTGAACCTAATAAGATAGCAATTACAACCCAAGAAGTAATAAGTACTTGGGCATGGACTTGTAAACCTCCTATTTGCCAATAGAAATGTTGGCCTACTTCCACACCGGATATATCGTATAACCCTTTTAGTGTGTTACTGGAACATGATATAACATTCATATTGCCCTCTAACAGAAATAGAACTTTAAAAAGAATTATTTTGATTCAACCCTCTCCCTTTCGACTTGGATACTTTAATTAGAATTATCCGTTTTGAATACCCGCTAATCACCCACAGTTTTTTTAATTTCTTTTCTTTTATGCGCTTCAAGAAGAGTAACCGATTCCAAAAATCCATGTAGTTACCAAAAAAATTGATTTATCTTATTATTAATCAAGGATTTCGTATATAGCTAGAACGACCCTCACAAATTGCAAATACAAATTTATTAAGAATTAATCGGATTGAAGCTATAGCGTTATCGTTTGCTGGAATCGAAATATCTGCGAGATCGGGGTCACAATTTGTATCGATTAAACAAATTGTTGGAATTCCAAAAGCGATACATTCTCGAAGAGCCGTATATTCTTCTTGCTGATCAACGATGATTACAATATCCGGTACCCCCGTCATATATTGAATCCCGCCCGGATACGTTTGCAAGCGTGATAATTGTCTCTTCAGGATAGCTGCATCTCTTTTTGGAAGACGGTTGAGTCTCCCCGTCTTTTGTTCCGCTCTCAAATCCCTGAACTTATGAAGTCTCGTTTCTGTAGTGGACCAATTCGTTAACATACCACCGAGCCCTTTTTTTTTAATATAATATAATGACATATAATGACACCGGGTTCTTATTGCAGCTCGTGCTACTAAATCCGCTGCTTTCTAACAAGCTTCTGATAAAAAACGAGCAGTTCTTGTCAGATTTGTAATATGAATACCTTTATGTTTTGCTGAGATATAAGGTGACATTCTAGGATTCCATTTCCTAGTACCATGACCAAAAGGAATTCCTGCTTCCATCATCTCTTCAAAATTGATATTCCACTATCTTCTTGCCATTTCTCCCCATACTTCCTCTTTTTTTTATTTTTTTTATCAAATTTATCAAAAAAAGATTTGATAAAAAAAAGAGACGAGTGAAATAAATAATTGTTCCAATGGAACCTTCTCTTCTACCAGAGATTGGCCATTGATACACAATCCAGGCCATTCATTACTTTCTATTCGTTATTATCTTTCTTTTCTTACTATTAAGAAATCAAAGGATCAAAAATAGTTAAGAGAATCCGCTACTTAGGACTCATTAAATCCTCTAAATTATTGTTCTGATGTATCATGTAAAGTCTTTGAAATGCAAAAGTCTAATAATTCTCTGCGGTGTAAGAAAATATCTATCATCCCCCCCCCGAATAAATTCTTTTTTTTGTTTCCAAAAGAATATTGTTATGCTGCCGTGAACAGTGCACTAATGCTTTGAATCCGGTACCAACGGGTATCATCCCCCCCAGAACAACGTTCTCTTTCAGGCCTTTCAACCAGTCGATACGACCCCGGAGAGCTGCTTTTGCTAAAACCCGAGCGGTTTCTTGAAAACTTGCTTCAGATATAAAACTTTGAGTATTCAGAGATGCTCTCGTTATTCCCAATAATATAGCTCGATAACGGATTGCTTCTTCCAAAGCACGCCCCGTTCGCTCCGCTCGTAACAATCCAATAAGTTCGCCGGGTAAAAAAATATTAGACATTCCGTCTTCTGAAACCAACACTTTTGATGTTATTTGACGTACAATAATTTCGATATGTCTATTATGGATTTGGACCCCCTGGGATCGATAAACCTTTTGGATCTTATTAACCAAAGAGATACGACTTTGCACTATAGTTAGCTCAGCACCAATTAAGAATCCCCAAGGAATCCCAAGAATTCTTGTTATACGCGCGTTCCAACCCTCAACTCTTTTTTCTAGGTTCATCGATATTGAATCAATCGAACGCACTTCTAACACTTGTTCTACTTTTGGAAGACCCTGCGTTATATCACCAGATCTTGATTTTTCATATATAAATGTAATTAATGTATCTCCTTCATAAAGGATTTCTCCATAATGCCCATGAACAGTAGCTCCTGGAGTAGCCAAATAAGGCTTAGCTGATCTGATTACTACAGAGCCAGCTTGAACAATTAAAACTTGACCTGATTTGAGGTGTGGTCCATTTGTGGCTATACATATATTTTCACAAATAAACTGCCCAAGACTCATTATTGTGGACATTTCCTCACAATAATTATGATGGATAAAATACCAATTCAAATTAAATGGATTCAAAAAAATCTTACTGTCTGGATCAGGATTATAAATTCTCTCGTTTTCATCCATTAAATAAAATTTACGTACTTGAAAAGTCTGTTTTAAATTATCAAGTTTCAAATAGTTAGTTACCGAAATCGGATTATAAGTTATTAAATAGTAAAATGAATAAAAATTCGCAATTTGAAGGACTGTTCCTAAGGGTCCCAACGAATTCCTAATTGGAATTAGAGGATCTTTTTGAATGTGAATTGATTGCTTTATCACATTATGATATTTGATATCGTTGAATGGACCCATTCGAAAACAATTAGATGATGACAAAATTATCAAAGACTGGCATTCCTTATTTCTATTCAACAAGGTATGAATAGTTCCTTGATTTTGGCTAAGTGATTGTTGAACCCTTGCCTTGAAATAAATGGAGTAAAACGGATTTATATTGGTGCGATCTGGACCATTATCAGAGATCAATCCTGGACTTGACGGAGCATTCCTTTTTCTGATATACGAAATATGGGATTGCACTAAGTCGATTCTTAGGAAATCCCGAATCATACCGTTTGTACTTACTTCAACAAAGGAAGCACAGACCTCTTCGACGGAAGAACTTTTTTTGTCTTGGTCCCAATTCAAGACTAAACAAGTTCGAACTAATTGAATACTTGTGTCAGAAATACCCCGAAAGGGTTTGCCCTTTCCATAAAGGATATAATTGACAGCTTGAAGGTGCATATTATCCTTTTCCCGCAGCAGATCCTGGGGGAAGAGTGTTGCTAAATTGATACCGTTCGCTATTTCATATGTGACTACGGGTCGAACCAAAACAAAATGCTTTTTCTTGGTAGGTGTGATCCGCTGGACATAGATCCATTTTTTCAATTTTTTTGATTCCCGGGTGGATTCCTTAAGTTCTTTTTTTCCCGTTTCCGGCGGTATCAAGATGCCACTGTGTCGGGATATCTTATCCGTTTCCCCAGGAAAATGGATATCCCCAGAAAAAATTTTTAGTTCAATCCTTTTTTTTTTTTTCTCCACTCGGACTAATCCGCCCACTTGGCTTCTTCTATTTAAAGCGACCCGGGTATCTACTCCAATGATACTATTATTCCGTACCATTACGTAAGAAGATTCGGGTAAAATATGCACTTCCTCGGGAATGAAAAAAAAGCGATCAATTTTCATTTGAAATTTTGGCTTAATTTTTTTGACTCCTCGATACTCAATCAAGTCCTCTTTTTTGACGATTGAATGCGCCCCTATAGTCCCATATTTAGTAATTCCTGAATTCTTTCTTCTGTATCGAGGATCATCAAAATAAGCAAGAATACTATTTTTACGGAAAATACCCTTTATGGGTATTTCAATCGAGATACCTGAATGGGGCATTAGTTCTTTCTCTTGTTCTTGAATGGAGTGGAACGGAATGAGAAATTGATTTCTTCGCCTTTTTGCCAATAAATCAGAATTCTTGTGGAGAATTGCAGGATGTATGAGATTACAATGACCAATACCTATGATTCGATTACCTATGATTCGATTAAATCCCGAATAATCCAAAATACCATCTTCTTTTTTATCAGAAAAATCTGACCTAACTAATTGGTGTCTCACTTGATCATTATTCACTGAGAGGCTAGAAATATATCTTCGTTCGACAGACTGAGAATGGATGTTCAGTTGATCTTGATCCTTGTGGAGTGAAAAAGAAACTACACCGGATCTGCACGAACCTCCTGATAATATCCATAAATGGCTTGTTTTTGGTAAGAGCCGGACATTACTATATTGAAATTCGGGTGCATGGTACA